ATTGTTCCTATACAGTTCGAACTATTTATGGAGTCTTAGGAATCAAAATTTGGATATTCGTAGACGAAGAATAAAAAAAAAAAACTTTACTTGTCTTTACATTTTATCCATCGATAAAAAACTAAAATTATCCAGTAAAAAAAAAATTTTGCAATCTTCCTTTTTATGTTTAACAAAAAATTCAGCAATTCTATAAGGTTGAATAAAAATTTCGATCAATACTCCTTTCATATAATTGCTATGCTTAGTGTGTGACTCGTTGGTTTAGGATTAGATTAAGATAAAAAAAAAAAAAAGAGAAAAAAGAACTTACCTATAACAGGAACTAATAACTATAGGATTAATAAATAACCTAAAAAACTCATTGCTTCGCATTATCTGGATCCAAAAAACCAGTCAAGATATGATAGACTGATCATATTATTGTAGCAACTGAATTTTTTTACAAAAAAAAAAAAAGAATAAAGAAATCAGATTATCTGATTATAAATGAAAGCAAAGGAAAAAGTATGCGGATAAATGGAAGGATGAGAGAAAGACAGAAAAAAAAAATGAATATCAATGATATATGATTCCAAATTGGAAGGTCTATGAGGCCAGCGTAAGAAGAGCAATGTAATAAAGCAAAAATAGAGATTAATTGATAATAATTAGCCAAATCTGTTCCAAAAAAAAAAATTAAGAGTCTTGAGCCAAAAAAACTGAGAAGATTGACTCAAAAACAAATTTAATTAATTTAATTAAGTTTAAGTTAAGGACTCCATTGTAGAATTTGGGCCTAACGATAAATCAAGAAGCGATGGGAACGACGGAACCCATGAATGCAGAAGATTCTATTGAAAAACAAATCTGAATAATTCATTGGGTGGGATGGCGGAATAAACCAGAAAAAAATTTATCTATTCTTATTTTGATTCTGAAAACTCATGGGACAAACATCAAACTGAAATAGATATTAAAAGAGTAAATATTCGCCAGCGAAAAGTTGATTTTTTTTCAGATTCAAAAATTTGAATCGATCGAATATGATAAAAAATAAAGGAGGACAAAAGAAAATAAGGATTCGTTAGAATATTCTAACTACAACAAAAAAGACATTAGACATTACGATATTACCTTATTTAAAAATAGAAATGGAATTCAAGATGAATTCCAGTTCCAAAAAAGACATACAAATCAGATGAAACCTCAAAAAATCCCATGATTGATCCTATTAATCATAATCACTAACTACATCTATATCTTAATACAATCTTTTTTAGTCCTTTTATTCGCGAGGAGCTGGATGAGAAGAAACTCTCACGTCCAGTTCTGTAGTAGAGATGGAATTTCTAAAAAAAACCATCAACTATAACCCCAAAAAAACCAGATTTCGTAAACAACATCGAGGAAGATTAAAAGGAATATCTTATCGTGGTAATCGTATTTGTTTTGGCAGCTATGCTCTTCAAGCACTTGAACCCACTTGGATCACATCTAGACAAATAGAAGCAGGGCGACGAGCAATGACACGAAATGTACGCCGTGGTGGAAAAATTTGGGTACGTATATTTCCAGACAAACCAGTTACAGTAAGACCTACGGAAACACGTATGGGTTCGGGGAAAGGATCTCCCGAGTATTGGGTAGCTGTCGTTAAACCGGGTAAAATACTTTATGAAATGGGTGGGGTAGCTGAAAATATAGCCAGAAGGGCTATCTCGATAGCGGCATCAAAAATGCCTAGAAAAACTCAATTCATTATTTCTGAATAGGAATATACAATCAAAAAGGTAAAGAAATTTTAGGGATAAAAAGATTGCCAGTTTTCTTTTTTTGACAAACAATATTTTTTTTACTTCGTCCTTTGCATTAAAAGAAAAGAACAGATAAAAAAAAAAAAAATGATATGATTCAACCTCAAACCTATTTGAATGTAGCAGACAACAGCGGGGCTCGAGAATTGATGTGTATTCGAATAATAGGAGCTAGTAATCGCCGATATGCTCATATTGGTGACGTTATTGTTGCTGTGATCAAGGAAGCAATACCAAATATGCCTCTCGAAAGATCAGAAGTGATCAGAGCTGTAATTGTACGTACTTGTAAAGAACTCAAACGTAACAATGGGACGATAATACGATATGATGACAATGCCGCAGTTGTCATTGATCAAGAAGGAAATCCAAAAGGAACTCGAGTTTTTGGAGCGATCCCACGGGAATTGAGACAATTAAATTTTACTAAAATAGTTTCATTAGCTCCTGAGGTATTATAAAATGATACCTGAATATAATATAGATAGTTAGTATAGTATTTAAAAAAATAGTATTTAAATCAAATTAATTAATTAATAGACTGTGTATCACGCATATACCCTTACTTAATATACTTAATATTAATATATTAATAAATAATATAATTTAATTCATATATTAATATATAATTCGTCTCTATATCGTCTATATAAATAATATATAAAGAACATGTTGATTATATCAAAATTCGGGAGCAAGGGGAATTTTAACTTATCATGGGGAGAGACACTATTGCTGATATAATAACCTCTATAAGAAATGCTAACATGAATAGAAAAGCAACGGTTCGGATAGCATCGACTAACATCACCGAAAACATTGTGAAAATACTTTTACGGGAGGGTTTTATCGAAAACGTAAGAAAACATAAAGAAAACAACCAATATTTTTTGATTTTAACCCTAAGACATAGACGAAATAAGAAAGAACCCTATAAAACTATTTTAAATTTTAAGAGGATCAGTCGACCGGGTCTACGAATCTATTCTAACTCTCAACGAATTCCGCGAATTTTAGGCGGAATAGGAATTGTAATCCTTTCGACTTCTCGAGGTATAATGACAGACCGAGAGGCGCGACTAAAAGGAATCGGCGGAGAAATTTTGTGTTATATATGGTAATTTTTCTAATATCAAAATTACATCCGGAACTTACCATTTGTGAAAAAAAAGGGGGGTTTGTGTAATAACACCCCTCCTAAAAAAATTTAGAATTTGAAGAAGTTTTACCTGGAATGAAAGAAAAAAAATGAATTCATGAAAGTTTTATTTCTGAATCACTTCCGAACGGCATGGTCCAACTTTGTTTAGATACTGAAGATTTATTTGATTTTAGGTCATGCTTCCGAGAGGATCGGGCATATTTTTGTTTTGTATAGGTATACCACTGGGAGAAAAAAAGGTCAAAATTGAAGTAAGTTCTTATGTATGAGTTAACCAGGGGGCATCAAATTTCTAGACTCCATAACAAGGATTCAAATGATTAAGTGGTTTTCTCAATTTCAACATTCCTTTCATGAGGATACAATTCAAGATTTAAAAATATCAAGAAACTTTTTTCTTCCAACATAAGTAGATTCAAAAAATTAAGGAATAACAACTATGAAAATAAGGGCTTCCATTCGAAAAATTTGTGAAAAGTGTCGACTAATCCGTAGGAGGGGACGAATTATAGTAATTTGTTCCAACCCGAGACATAAACAAAGACAAGGATAATCTTACTAAAGGAAAAGGGACTTCTTTATAAAGAAAAAGAAAAAATAAAAAGAGCTGACGAAAAAAAAAAGATCTGTTTTGACATGAAATGGATATATCCATATATTTCTCACTTATCCTTGTGAAATGATAAAATATGGCAAAACCTATATTAAGAATTGGTTCACGTAAGAATACACGTAGTGGTTCACGTAAAAATGCACGTAGAATACCAAAGGGAGTTATTCATGTTCAAGCAAGTTTCAACAATACCATTGTGACTGTTACAGATGTGCGGGGTCGGGTAATTTCTTGGGCCTCCGCGGGTACTTGTGGATTCAGGGGTACAAGAAGAGGAACACCTTTTGCTGCTCAAACCGCAGCAGGAAATGCTATTCGAGCAGTAGTGGATCAAGGTATGCAACGAGCTGAAGTAATGATAAAAGGCCCTGGGCTCGGAAGAGATGCGGCATTACGAGCTATTCGTAGAAGCGGTATACTTTTAAGTTTCGTACGAGATGTAACCCCTATGCCACATAATGGTTGTAGACCCCCTAAAAAAAGACGTGTATAGAAATAAAAGCGGAAAGGGCTTCAAGAGAAATAAACGATTCAATGATCTGATCAAATAAAATTACTATGATTCGAGAGAAAGTCAAAGTATCTACTCGGACACTACAGTGGAAGTGTGTTGAATCAAGAAGAGACAGTAAGCATCTTTATTATGGACGCTTTATTCTGTCTCCACTTATGAAAGGTCAAGCCGACACAATAGGCATTGCGATGCGAAGAGCTTTACTTGGTGAAATAGAAGGAACATGTATTACACGTGCAAAATCTGAGAACATACCACATGAATATTCTAACATAGTAGGTATTCAAGAATCAGTACATGAAATTTTAATGAATTTGAAAGAGATTGTATTAACAAGTAATCTGTATGGAATTCGCAAAGCGCTTATTTGTGTCCAAGGTCCCGGATATATAACTGCTCGAGACATCATTTTACCGCCCTCTGTGGAAATCGTTGATAATACACAGCATATAGCTAGCTTAACGGAATCAATTCCTTTGTGCATTGAATTACAAATCGAAAGGAATCGAGGCTATAGTCTAAAAATGCCAAATAACTTTCAAGACGGAAGCTATCCTACAGATGCAGTATTCATGCCTGTTCAAAACGCGAATCATAGTATTCATTCTTATGGGACTGGAAATGAAAAACAAGAAATTCTTTTTCTAGAAATATGGACAAATGGAAGTTTAACTCCTAAAGAAGCACTGCATGAAGCCTCCCGGAATTTGATTAATTTATTTATTCCCTTTCTACATGTAGAAGAGGAAACGTTCTATTTAGAGAACAATCAACATAAGGTTACTTTACCCCTTTTTCCTTTTCATAATGGATTGGTTGAACTAAGAAAAAAAAAAAAAGAACTAGCATTTCAATATATTTTTATTGACCAATTAGAATTGCCTCCCAGAATCTATAATTGTCTCAAAAAGTCCA